GGAATTCTCTTATCCCATTCGGAAGGATATCATCCTCATAATTATCCATGACTGTTTTTGTCTTTAGCATGACCACTTGATGAAAAAGAAGGGGGGAGATGACCGATACTACTGGAAGGATTCCTCTTTGGCTGATAGGTACTGTAACTGGTATTCCTGTGATCGGTTTAATAGGCATTTTCTTTTACGGATCTTATTCCGGGTTGGGTTCATCTCTGTAATACTGTAATAATCATATGAACCAGATTAGATTGTAGACATGAAAGAGTAAGAACTCAGCGGGGTAAGGCCCCGCTGAGTTCTTACTCTTAGAGCGAGACTTTGATCTGATGTTTCAAACCACTTTATTGTATTTCTTTTTTATTAGAATGTTTTTGAATAATTTAATCTATTGACTGATTCATAGTTTCTGTCATTCCTAACATAATATTCACTATTATATCAATATTTTGAATATGAAGCAACAAGAAAGGAGGAATCCATCGATTTTCTGAATAATCTAAAATAATCTAATATATATGGATTTATCCATATGAAACATCCTGAAAATAATTTTCTTTTTAGACTCAACTATTTAGACTAAATTAAAACAAAGAAGAAATAGAAAAAAAAAACTGTAATGAGATAATAAAGAAACAATTGGATATGCGTAAAGATCTAATCCGCTTTTCAGCCAAAACAAAACAAGAGAAGTCTTTTTTTGTTATTTTACTAAGTTATAAGTTGAAATGAGTTTAAGAAGTTATATTTGTTCAATTATACCCGGAAAATAAAACAAGGAATAAGAATCTTTGGAAAACAAAAGAAAAAATCATGATCCCGATACAAGACGACACAAGAAAATCCTTTTCTTGTGTCGTCTTGTATCGGGATCAACTTGTATCTAATCGAATAGACGATTAGAAATAGAAAGACTAAGAATAAAAGAATAAGAATACTTTCTATAAATAGAAATCTTTTTTACTTTCCTTTTTCCCGTCCTTGCCTTTTATTCTATTCCTTTGTATACTTATTTTCTACCATTAGTAATAGTATACAAGTAAGAAGTTTCATACATCCCGCAAAATAAAAAAGAAAAAGAGTAAAAGAGTCTAAAAAAAACAAAGAAAAGACTTATAGAATTTTTTGAATCATATATCAGTCTATCATATATCAGTCTATCAATCAACAAGAATTTGGCACTTTTACCAACTTTCTTTTAAGGAATCTCTAGATCTAGAAATTCATTTCGTACAACTGAACCTTTTCAAACTGTTTCTTTTTCAGAACCAAAAAGATTTGTGCCAAAATCACAGATGCCAAGAAGAACAGAAGGCCTTGGACTCGTAATGGATCTTGAAGCACTATTTCTGTGTCTCCCTGACCAAAACCTCCTACATTTGGATTACTTGTTAATGGTTGATCAAGCTTGATGGATTCACCTTCTGAAACAAGAAGTTCTGGTCCTGGAGGTATAATATCAACCACTTGACGTCCTTCTGATGCATCAACTATGGTTATTTCATATCCCCCTTTTTCTTTACGTGCTATTCTGCTTACTATACCAGCAGATGTAGCATTATAAACTGTATTGTTACTCTTGCTACCATCAGGATAAATCTGACCCCTCCCTCTGTTCCCACCTACATATATAGGATATTTTAAGAAATGAACGTCTTTTTTCGTAGCAGGGTCGGGGGAAAGAATAGGAAAGACGATTTCACTATATTTCTGACCGGGAACAGGACCTATCACAAGAATATTTCTTTTATTAGGACGATAAAACTGAAAAGAAAGATTGCCCATCTTTTCTTTCATTTCGGGAGAAATACGATCGGGTGGGGCTAATTCGAATCCCTCGGGTAAAATAAGAACAGCTCCTACATTCAAAGCCCCTTTTTTACCATTAGCAAGAACTTGTTTCAGTTGCATATCATAAGGAATTCGAACAACTGCTTCAAATACAGTATCAGGAAGTACAGCTTGCGGAACTTCAATATCCACGGGCTTATTAGCTAAATGGCAATTGGCACATACAATTCGACCAGTTGCTTCTCGTGGATTTTCATAAACCTGCTGCGCAAAAATGGGATATGCATTTGAAATAGATGTTCGAGTTATTACATATATCATGATTGATACATAAATGGATCGAGTTATCTGTTCTTTTACCCAAGAAAAAGTATTTCTATTTTGCATGGTCCAATCATTGATCCCCGGAATTTCTACAATAAATTTGATAGGTAGCTAGTAGAATTCCCTATCCACAAGTTTGCCATTGTATTGATTATACTCAAAGAATTGTACTAGTAGAATATAGTATGAATACCTTGAATTGAAAAGGTAGAAGTATAAAGAATAAGTAAGATGAAAAATGATTTCTTTATACACAAAGAAAGGTTCTGTTTTATTGATATCAAAAAATCTAATGAATTATTCATTCATTGAATGATAAATTACTACAAGCGAAGGAGATACACGATTTAAAAAATGGAAGATCCAATATTTCACAATTGTATCTAGAATCACTGGAAAAGTGGAAACAAGACCAGATATAATCTGATCATTCTGAGCCAATCCAAAATCATTGTAGATCGAACCAATCATTAGTTCCCAACCATGGGTCGAGTGAAATCCGATCCATAAATCAGTAACTAAAAGAATTGAAAAAGCTTTGATTGTATCACTTAAGTTATAGAGAAATTCCTGAATCCATGAATTTAAAATGAAAAGTTCTTCATTACCCAGAAAAAAATAACCACTTAGAATAGCGAAACAGATTAGATTTGTAGAGAAATGCAAAATGATATGGAAATGAGATTCATTTTGTCTTTGGACCAATTGTATTGTTTCCTTGTGCATTCCTATACGAAGCCTTTGCATATGTGTCTCCGAGTACTCCTTTATCATCTCGTCCAACAGGAATAGTTCTTCTAATTCCATAAATTTTTCTAGAACATTTTTCTCTTGAATATCATTCAAAGGGATTTCGGATTGCCTAGTATTCCACCAATTAATAACCCAAGTTTCTAGACATTTCTTAAATGAGATAGAAACCCACCAAGGCAAAAAGATTATAGACACAAGATATGGGAGGGAAGCCAATGCTTTCTTTTTTTTCATTCTGTATCCGTGATGTGAATTGTTAATGAACCTGTTTCATTGGTCGATTCTATCTGAGATTTCTATGAAGTACGAATTATATAACAAGAGCCTATAACTCTAACAAGAATAAGGTATCAAACCTATGAATCTTTTCCTTTTTTTGTTTTTGTGTAAGAATTGAGTCTTTGGATCTAGAATAGAACATACAAGAAAGGCTCTTTTCGAATGAAAAAAAAAAGTAAATATTCTTTCCATATTCCAGAGATCACAATTAGGAAAATTGTAACCAATTTCCCTTTCATTTATTCCTTTCAATGAAGACTCGAAAACCCATTTGAACTAACAAATAAAATTTGGATTGAAAGACGAAACCTACCGGATTCTTTAATTCTTTTATTTCCATTTAGAATTTGAAAGATTTCACTGTCTAATCGCAGCGCAGGGATAGGGTATCAATTCAAAGGCCTAAAAAGAAAGAGGAATTATGTTTTACGAAAACAAAAGACATGCTAGGATATTTGATGAATCTATACTTAATTTACTTATTACTTATTAGACCTTTCTTTTACTAGTCTAAAGAGTGAAGCCAGACACCATGCGTATGCGTATACAAAATAGTTATTGTTCCATATACGTCTTCCCACTTTTGAAATGTATTAAGTTCCTTCTCTCATGCTGAGATTTATTCTTCAGTTCATTTCAAAAGACTTCAATGGGTACGCGCAAGAAATAGGCCAATTCGGCAGCTTTTTGTTCAATTTCTCGTGGAGTCAAATCCTCATCAGTACGGGTCAAGGGAATGGCTCCTTGACCCTTGATTTCCATATAAAGGACACGACGAGGAAAAAGACCCTCTCTCACCTCCATTCTGATTGATTGGATATCTTTCAGAAAGAAACGAAGGAAGATGCGACGATTTCTTCCAGGAAATCCCCAACGAAAAAGGGACATTATCCCTTCTTTTCTATCGAATCGGTCATAACCACTACCTACATTCCATGAAATTGTGCACCACAAATAAGAACTAATGAATAGACCTGCGATCCCATAGAAAGACATCACGATCCCTTGTGGGAAAAAAAGGATTTGCTGAGACGGAAATACGGATATCAGATTTTTACCAAGATAACTGGAAGTTCCAACCACTAAGAATCCTAGTGAACCTAAAAAAAGGATACAGGCCCAGCAAAAATTACTTGTTTTTCGAGACCCCGTTATAAGTTCTATCCATATATGTTCTGATCGCCAGTTCATACTATACTAGATCCAGTTGCATTCGATTGGAATTGAGAGAATAACCCAAATGGATTTGACTTGACTTTTATTTCTTGATCCCGAAGTAACTTTCATCAACTAGCAGCATTCCAACAGGAACCATTAGGAATAATTGGTTAGATACATTGAGTTTCTATTTAAAAGATTTTTCAAAAAAGATTTGCTGATCATTTTGAATTTCATCATTTAATTGATTAAGCTATAACCGCATATACATGCATTAATGCCGTATATTATGCATCGGCATACATAACAAAACAACTCTTTCTTTCATTTGTTTTCGGAAAGGCCAAATATCATATATCCTACCATATTACATTAAAAAAAGTATCTGTATGATGATCCAGTTTTGAAAAAAATTGATGAGATTTCATCGTATTTAGACAATCTTATTTCTTTGGACATAAAGAGATAAAGAAGCCATTGCGATTGCCGGAAAGACTAGGCCCACTAAAGGAACAAAAATAGAGGGAAAGTTCAAATCTATCATAGAATGGGTACCTCAATTTCATATTTGTACCTATTATAAATTTTATTTATAAAGATATATTCTAATAAGTCTATCTATTCATTATTAATATTAATCTATTAAAACTATTAAAAAGAAATTAGAAAGAATATTAAGATAATATTAATATGAAGTATTTAAGAATCAATAACGAATGTAGAACTCAATGAAGTATACTATTCCTCTTTCGACACGAATATGTATGAGAATCCCCTTTAATAAATTGGATTCTTCTTATCCCATTCTTATCTTCATCGTCTTTCTATCTTTACCTTTCAAAACACCTTTTTTGTTTTGAAAGGTAAAGATAGAAAAGAGTTTCTTATGAGTTTCCGATTTTAATCAATCTTATCCAACAAACAGGGATTCCTAGTGAAAAACCGGGGGTTCTCACTAAATAAAAAGAACTTATATATTCTTCTTATTTGTTATTTGAATATTTCTATTTTCTTTATTTGATTTGAGATTTCTTTTTATTTAGTATTTTCTTTTCATTTTTTCGATATATTTTTTTATCTCTTTTTCGTTGTTCTATTGTTCTATATATGAATAATGAATATGTCAAAAGAACGGAAAAAATCATTTTATTTCCCTAATTTCTCGGAAGGAGAAAGAAATTATTTTTTATCTTGTCGATAGAGGGATGCTTATTTCTAATCAGGAAGAGAGATAGAATAAAAAAAGGATCCGGGCCAAAAAGTCATTATCCAAAACTTATGACTCTTACTACACTTATAACTGATGTCTCCAAAGAAAAAACCATCTTCTTAGTTTTGTTTTTTTCATTATAATGAACTAAATGCGTATTCGCTACAAATAAAAATAACTGAAGCTAATGAGCTAATGTTATACTTTCATTTGAAAATGAAGAATTTCAATCTTTTTGAAATTTTTTTTTTGAATCTTGATTCAAGGGAAGGAAACCGTGTAGCTGAAATAACTCATTCAGAACACCTTTTAAAAGATTACGTGGTACAATTGGGTCGAATAAGCCCTTATGGAATAAATACTCAGCCGCTTGTGAACCGTCGGGTACTGTCTTTTTCAATGTTTGTTCAATTACTCTTTTACCCGCAAACGCAATGTAGGCATTAGGTTCAGCAATAATGATATCTCCCAACATACCAAAACTTGCTGTAACTCCGCCAGTTGTAGGAGATGTAAGGATCGATACATAAAATAACTTTTTATTTGATTGATAATCATATGAAGCAGAAGATATTTTAGCCATTTGCATTAAGCTCAAACTCCCTTCTTGCATGCGTGCTCCTCCAGAAGCACACACAATAATGACAGGTAGAGATCGATTAGTAGCATACTCGATCAAACGGGTGATTTTCTCACCTACTACGGATCCCATACTACCTCCCATAAACTGAAAATCCATAACTCCAATTGCTATGGGAATACTGTTTAGTTGACCTACGCCCGTTTGAACAGCTTCAGTTAAACCCGTTTTTCTTTGATAAAAAGAAATGCGATCTCTATAAGGTTCCTCCTCTGAATGAAATTCAATGGGGTCTATAGAGACCATATCTTCATCCATAGGCTCCCAAGTGCCAGGATCTATAAAGAGTTCAATTCTATCTGAACTACTCATTTTCAAATGATATCCGCAGTATTCACAAATATTCATTTTTGAACTAAAAAATTTTTTATAATTTAATCCATAACAATTCTCACATTGAACCCATAACTTTTTGTATTTTGTATTTAGATCGAAATCATTATATTTTTCTCTTCTATTGAAATAACTGCTACTAGTTTTGATACTAGAATTTCCATTTTCAATACTACTTGTACTTTCCGTACAAATGAAACTAGAAATGTAACTGTCGATATCACTGTAAATGTCACTATTAAGACTGATTTCAAAGCGAAGATAACTATCAATGCAACTATTAATGTGATTATTCCAATTAGATTGAGTATCATACATGGAATAATAATAATAGTAGTAATTACTACTATTAGACCCACTATTCAAATAACTAGGTAGTTCACTCAAAAAAGAACTAGCATTGTCAATATCAAAAATCTGATTTTCAATATCAAAATATACAGAATAAGTGTCACCATTACTATTTCTAACTAAAAAAGTATGATCAGAGATCAAATTCCAAAGATTCCTGCTATCAAATAAAAAATTTAGATAATGAATATTACTGAAACTATAACTGTCCCAACTAGGAATCTTTTTATTCGCATCCTTTCGAAGAGTTTCTTCACTTCCACTGGTATGTCCAAGAGCATCAAGACTATCCATTGATTTACTTAGTCCACACTTATGTTCTAACTTCTTGTTAGACAACATTGAATTGAACCAATATTTTTTCATAGATTCTTTATGCCCCTATTTTATGAAAACCTAATACTAATAGATGAATAGTCACTTGATGAAGAAAAAATCATTTTACTCTTTCTTTTTTTTTTATTTCTCATCAGAATTCAAATAAAGCATATGATCCAATGTTAATGAAAAACGAGCGAGTCTTGAAAAGAAAGGATTCTCTTTTTGAGGAATCCGGTGAATCATTTCAATATTATGATAGAATCTTTTTCTCAAAAAAAAAATAGAAAAAGAAAGGTTTCTCTCATGTCAAACTTTCAATTCTCATAAAAAATATACATAG